CAAGCGATCTTTTCGTAGGCGTTTGCCCCCGATTCAATCGGGGGATCGAATTGATTATAGAAACATGAGTTTAATTAGTCGATTTATTAGTGAACAAGGAAAAATATTATCAAGACGTGTGAATAGATTGACCTTGAAACAACAACGATTAATTACTCTTGCTATAAAACAAGCTCGTATTTTATCTTTGTTACCTTTTCTCAATAATGAGAAACAATTTGAAAGAACCGAGTCGACCGCTAGAACTACTGGTTTTAAAGCCCGAAATAAATAGGCTTACTTTTTCTTCACTTGAATCATAATTACAAGAATCTAGATTTGAGTGAATCTAGATTTGAGTATCGTGTCGTAAGAAAAAATGAATCGGAAAAAAAGAAATCTGTTTTTATTGAATTGAACGTGTTCATTCATTTTGACTACTTTAGTATATTTTCTCATACTAATTTCTACTCTACCTTCCCGGAGTTCATTCTCCGGGTAACTCCATTTAAATTATTCTGGTGGATTCTTTCCAATCTACTTCCTTTATGATTTCGTTCGAAATCATATAAAGACAATTCCTATTTGATATAGCTATTTGTGCAAGTATTTTACGGTTAAGAAGCAACTGTCTCTTGTACAGATCGTGTATTAATCTACTATAACTATAGGATACTCCCCTTTCGCGAATTACTGCGTTTATCCTAGTGATCCACAAACGACGAAAATCTCTCTTTTTCCTATCCCTATCCCGATGAGCCGAAACTAAAGCTCTTATTTTCTGTTGAGTAATAGTTCTAGTAAGCCTTGAATGAGCCCCTCGAAAGCTTGATGCAAATAAACGAATTTTTGTTCTACGTCTCCGAGCTATATATCCCCGTTTAATTCTGGTCATTGAATAAATGAAACTTTGACGAATAACTAATTGATTGCCTTTCTTTCAGTTATTCTTTTCCCCCTTCCTAGTCTATTAATAACAAAACGAATTTTTCCAATGTATAAAATCAAAATTCCAATGGCTTTGGCTACTCTAACCTTCCCGACCACGATTTTTTTTTTTAGGTATTTCACTGCGAAATAAGACAGAACTAAGAAATTGCATTTTCCTAGGTATCAAAAATATAGTAAATAAAAGAAATAAAAAAAGAAATAGTGGGTTCCTTCGTTTCTATGGTTACTTCTTAAACGGTGAGGTCTTCTCTATACACCGGAGCCTTTACTTTATACTTTAATTTACTATTTAATCAACTAATTGATGTTATTGGGAACTTGTATAGTTCACACGCTTTGGCTCTACCCATGAATTATCCAGTAATAGGTCTTTCACAATCAGATCTACCTATACAGTAACGGTATTTAATTATGAAAGTTTGCTGGGTAGCTGACCCTCTTAGTCCGTTTAAATAAGATTTCCTCCGCTTAATGGATAACCATTTGTTACCAATGGAGAATTTCTTATCATCTTAAATTCAGGTGATTGGATTTACACCAACGGAAACCATAAACTTCATACACAATAGAGGGATATGGTAGAGTTTTTTTTTTATAATGGATGGAGTTCCTTTTTCCATCCTATCCCATTCACCGGTACTGATCATTGATACTGTAAAAGTAGTTTTCTTGCTTTTGTGCCAGCTCATGATCTAAACGAGTCGCACATACACCCTAGTACATGTTCCTCGACGCTGAGGGCACCCCCGAAGAGCGGGGGATTTCGTGACATTTCTGATTGGCTGTCTTGTATTTCTAATAAGTTGTTTAATAGTTGGCATGTTGAATCGTATACATAATATGATGGGTTGGTTTAGATTGATCCTAACCGAATGATGGTGAATTACTTCTATTTAATAGAATATTCAATTCGAAGATAAAATCTCAAATCACAGATTTGCGCGAAATCCATGTTATTTTCCTTGAACCGCTACAAAATCAACAATTCCATAAGCTTGGGCTTCTGTTGCTGACATAAAAATATCTCTTTCCATATCTTCGTGTACAACCCAGAAGGGTTTGCCCGTTCTTTCTGCATAAACCCTTGTGAGGGTTTCACGCAGTTTCATCAGTTCTACCGCTTCCATGACAAATTCGCCTACTTGTGCCATATAAAAAGCACTATAAGGTTCATGTATCATTACCCTGATGATATAACAAAATAAAAGCTTCCCCTATCTCGCATGATAAAGCAAAGAGAAAAGAAAGATAAAGAATAGAAAAAAGATAGAATTGAACAACCGTACAGGCATCTTTTGTGCATACGGCTCTACAAGAAAATTGACCCCCCTCCTTTCTATTGAAGAAAGATAAAATAGAATCTATCAGACTCAGATGGGTAAATAATCAAATTGCCATCCTTCCTTTCGGAGGAGTTCAAAAATACTATGATGGCTCCGTTGCTTTATATGTTTATTTTTTCTTTTTTTTGTCTGTGATTCAGCAATCCCAAAGTTTCTTTTTAATCCGATCAAATAAGGAAAAAATATTTTTTTTTGTACTCTTTCATAACATAAATATTGTTAAGAAC